GTGAACGTGTCACAGCAAATTCCTCCTATCTTTTTTATTTTTTTTTGTAAAGACGAAGAAACATATTTGATTTTCAATACTCTCCTATTTACTACGGCGACGGAGAATCAAACTATCACTATATTTTTTCTTTTTTCTATTTCTTCTTCCAAGCGCAGGATAACCCCAAGGGGTTGTGGGTTTTTTTCTACCAATTGGGGCCCTCCCTTCACCACCCCCATGGGGATGGTCTACAGGATTCATAACTACCCCTCTTACTACAGGACGCTTACCTAGCCAACACTTAGATCCGGCTCTACCCAAACTTTTCTGGTTCACCCCAAGATTACCCACTTGCCCGACTGTTGCTGAGCAGTTTTTGGATATCAAACGGACCTCCCCAGATGGTAATTTTAATGTGGCCGATTTACCCTCTTTTGCAATCAGTTTCGCTACAGCACCCGCAGCTCTCGCTAATTGTCCGCCCTTTCCAAGTGTGATTTCTATGTTATGTATGGCCGTGCCTAAGGGCATATCGGTTGAAGTAGATTCTTCTTTTTGATCAATCAAAACCCCTTCCCAAACTGTACAAGCTTCTTCCAAAGCATACGGCTTTCCGGATGTATATGATGATATCTAGACAGATGGATCTTATATGAATCGTATGATGAAGTACCACATGAGTTGATATATTGGAATCCAAATCTGCCGAATCACTCATGTTATGATCTTCTACATCCTAGGTCTCCCCGTTCCTTCATCTGGCTTATGTTCTTCATGTAGCATTCAGACCGAATGACTCTATGAAATTACGTCGATACTTCCACATATTACGGGTAACGTAGGAGACATCTCTATTTTTCCCCCGGGGTAGAATTACCACTGCTTAGCTTTCAATTCGCCTCTGACCATCAAATGAAATGTGAATAACTCGTCCTCCTCTCTTTGAAACAAGGGGCGCTTCCGGTTCTGTCGGTGCTTCAAACAATTTTGTCTTCTCCATATTACCATATCTCTAGAGTCAATAATTTTCTATGAGGAACTACTGAACTCAATCACTTGCTGCCGATACTCTTCAGTTTTCTGTTGAGGTCTATCCCGTAGAGGTACTCAAATTGGATCAGTGATCGATTTCTAGGTTTCGTCGTAAACCTAATTGGTTACTTCCAATTACGTAAATCAATAGTTCAAACCGCACTCAAAGGTAGGGCATTTCCCATTGAGATAGGAACTTCTGTACCAGAAACAATGGTATCTCCAATTATAGCCCCTCTGGGATGTAAAATATATCTCTTCTCACCATCCCTATAGTGTATGAGACAAATGTTTGCATTTCGATTAGGGTCGTATTCTATGGTTACGATTCTACCAGATATGTCTTTTTCATTCCGTCGAAAATCAATTTTACGGTATAGACGCTTATGACCTCCCCCTCTATGCCTTGCGGTAATGATTCCTCTGGCATTACGACCTTTACCACAACGACGCTGTCCATAGATCAAATTATTTCGTGGATTGGATTTCACTTGACTGCCGACGGTTCTGCTCGAGGTAGAAGTTTTGTATAAATGTATCGCCGTGTTATTAAGTATTTTGATTTAAGTTCTTTTCTTTCTAAATTTAAGTTCTTTTCTTTCTAAGAGGTGGAATAGAATAACCCGGTTGAAGCGTAATAATCATGCGTCTATAATGCATTGTATGTCCCATAATGGGTCCCTTTCTTCTACCCTTTCCCGGGAGTCGATGACTATTCATAGCTATTACCTTGACACCAAAAAAGAGTTCGACCCAATGCTTTATTTCTGTCCTAGTTGATCCTGATTCGACATTAGAAGTATATTGATTGTTCCCCAATAACCGAATACTTTTGTCTGTAAATACTGCATATTTGATTCCATCCATAAATCTATTTTCTTCCCTATGAGTTCCGGTATCGATAAGAATTCTACTTCTTACTGTTCATATGTTATGATATGAATATACCATAGTAATTATATTAATTCGTTATGTATGGATGATGAGATTCCATTGATACGGAGCCAATTCCAATAGACGTATTGAACGTTCGCGTTGTACTGCATCCAGCAGGAATTGAACCTACGAATTTGCCAATTATGAGTTGGGCGCTTTAACCATTCAGCCATGGATGCGTAATGGGGATTAGCATATATTTCAAGTATCTAGCCTAACTCTATAGAAAAATCGTTATATATTCTATATAATAATAAATATAATAATAATAAAAATTTCCAATTTCCAAGTCAAGTATCTAGCCTAACTCTATAGAAAAATCGTTATATATTCTATATAATAATAAATATAATAAAAATTTCCAAGTCAATTCTACATGATAATAATAAAAATTTCCAATATTAATTAAATACATATATAAATATAAAGTCAAATTTTAAAGAAATCCTAAGGAGGAATCAATATGAGGCAAGACAGGGCAAAACGACGTCTATATAAATCCTGGATTTTTGAGTTTAGGGAGGTATTGAGAGAGATCAAGAATTCTCACTATTTCTTAGATTCGTGGACCAAATTGGATTCAGTGGGATCTTTCATTCACGTTTTTTTCGACCAAGAACGTTTTATGAAACTCTTTGACCCACGAATAGTAAGTATCCTCTTTTCACGCGATTCGCAGGGTTCAACAAGCAATCGATCTTTCACGATCAAAGGTGTAGTACTGCTTGTAGTAGTGGTCCTTCTACATCGTCTTAACAATCGAAATCTGGTCGAAAGAAAAAATATCTATTTGAGGGGGCTTCTTCCTATACCCGTAAACTCCATTGGACCCAGAAATGATTCATTGGAAGACTCTTTTGAGTCTTCCAATATCCATAGGTTGATTGTTTCGCTCCTGTATCTTCCAAAAGGGAAAGAGATCCCTGAGAGTTCTTTCATGGATCCGAAAGAGAGTACTTGGATCAATCAAAGAAAGGTTCAACAACTTCCCAAAGAAATCGAAGAATTTCTTGGGAATCCTACAAGATCCTCTCGTTCTTTTTTCTCTGACAGATGGTCAGAACTTTATCTGGGTTCGACTCCTACTGAGAGGTCCACTAGAGATCAGAAATTGTTGAAGAAACAACAAGATGTTTCTTTTGTCCGTTTCAGGCGATCGGAAAATAAAGAAATGGTTGATATATTCAAGATAATTACGTATTTACAAAAAACCGTCTCAATTCATCCTATTTCATCAGATCAGGGATGCGATATGGTTCCGAAGGATGAACCGGATATGGACAGTTCCAAGAAGATTTCATTCTTGAACCAAAATCCATTTTTTGATTTATTTCATCTATTCCATGACCGGAACAGGGGAGGATACACGTTTCACCACGCAGAAGAGAGATTTCAAGAAATGGCGGATCTATTAACTCTATCAATAACCGAGCCGGATCTGGTGTATCATAAGGGATTTGCCTTTTCTATTGATTCCTGCGGATTGGATCAAAAAAAATTCTTGAATGAGGTATTCAACTCCAGGGATGAATCGAAAAAGAAATCTTTATTGGTTCTACCTCCTATTTTTTTTGAAGAGAATGAATCTTTTTATCGACAGATAAGAAAAAATTGGGTCCGGTGCGGGAATGCTTTGGAAGATCCAAAACCAAAAAGAGTGGTATTTGCTATCAACAACATAATGAAGGCAGTCAATCAATATAGATTGATCCAAAATCTGATTCAAATCCAATATAGCATCCATGGGTACATAAGAAATGGTTCGAATCGATTTTTTTTTATGAATAGATCCGATCGCAACTTCGAATATGGAATTCAAAGGGATCAAATAGGAAATGATACTCTGAATCATAGAACTATAATGAAATATATGATCAACCAACATTTATCAAATTTGAAAAAGAGTGAGAAGAAATGGTTCGATCCTCTTCTTTCTCGAACCGAGAGATCCATGAATCGGGATCCTGATGCATATAGATACAAATGGTCCAATGGGAGCAAGAATTTCCAGAAACATTTGGAACATTTCGTTTCTGAGCAGAAGAGCCGTTTTCAAGTTTTTCAAGTAGTGTTCGATCGATTACGTATTAATATTATTAATATATTAATTAATATTAATCAATATATTAATAATATTAATATTAATCAATATTCGATTGATTGGTCCAGGGTTTTCGACAAACAAGATCCTTCTAAGCCACTTCGTTTATTTTGGTCCACCTTTTTGCGTCTCTTTTTGCCCAAGTTCCGTCTCTTTTTGCCCAAGTTCCTTCTCTTTTTGTCTAAGTCACTTTCTTTTTTCTTTGTGAGTTTCGGGAATACCCCCATTCGTGGGTCCGAGATCCACATCTCTCAATTCAAAGGTCCGAATGATCAACTCTGCGATCAGTTGTTAGAATCAATAGGTGTTCAAATCGTTCATTTGAATAAATTGAAACCCTTCTTATTGGATGATCATAATACTTCCCAAAAATCGAAATTGTTGATCGATGGAGGAACAATATCACCATTTTTGTTCAATAAGATACCAAAGTGGACGATTGACTCATTCCATACTCCTACTAGAAAAAATCGCAGGAAATCCTTTGATAACACTGATTCCTATTTCTCAATGCTATCCCACGATCGAGACAATTGGATGAATCCCGTGAAACCATTTCATAGAAGTTCATTGATATCTTCTTTTTTAAAAGCAAATCGACTTCGATTCTTGAATAATCCACATCACTTCTGGTTCTATTGTAACAAAAGATTCCCTTTTTATGTAGAAAAGGCCCGTATCAATAATTATGATCTTACGTATGGACAATTCCTTAATATCTTGTTCACTGGCAACAAAAAATTTTCTTTGTGCGTCGGTAAAAAAAAACATGTTTTTTCGGAGAGAGATGCTATTTCAACGATCGAGTCACGGGTATCTAACATATTCATACCTAACGATTTTCCAATTCTATCCGCTCGATTCGTTCGTAGAGCTCTTTACGCAATCGCAGACATTTCTGGAACACCTCTAACAGAGGGACAAATAGTCAATTTAGAAAGAACTTATTGTCAACCTCTTTCAGATATGAATCCGTCTGATTCAGAAGGGAAGAACTTGCATCAGTATCTCAATCTCAATTTCAATTCAAACATGGGTTTGATTCACATTCCATGTTCTGATAAATATTTACGAGCCAAAAAGAGGAAAAAACAGAGTCTTTGTCTAAAGAAATGCGTTGAGAAACGGCAGATGGATAGAATCTTTCTACGAGCAAATCTCTCAAAAAAATGGAAGCTGTTCCAAACATATCTGCCATGGTTCTTTACTTCGACAGGGTACAAATATCTAACTTCGATAGGGTACCAATATCTACATCTAAATTTCATCCTTTTAGATACTTTTTTAGACCTATTGCCGATACCGATACGAAGTAGCAGTCAAAAAGTTGTATCCATTTTTCACGATATTATGGATATATCACGGCGAATTCCTCGGAAAATATGGTGGGCGATTCTTCCACAACGGAATCGGATAAGTCAGATTTCGAGGAAGTGTTTACATAGTCTTCTTCTGTCCGAAGAAATGATTCATCGAAATAATGAGTCACCCCTTTCATTCTGGGTACATCTGGGATCACCAAATGCTCGGGAGTTCTTCTATTCAATCCTTTTCCTTCTTCTTGTTGCTGGATATCTCGTTCGTACACATCTTCTCTTTGTTTCCCGAGCCTCTAGTGAGTTACAGACAGAGTTCGAAAAGATCAAATCTTTGATGATTCCATCATACATGATTGAGTTACGAAAACTTCTGGATGGGTATCCTCCATCTGAACTGAATTCTTTCTGGTTAAAGAATCTCTTTCTAGTTGCTCTGAAACAATTAGGATATTTTCTAGAAGAAATACGGGGTTCTGCTTTTGGCAGCAACATGCTATTGGGTGGTGGTCCCGCTTATGGGGTCAAATCAATACGTTCTAAGAAGAAATATTTGAATATCAATCTCATCGATATCATCGATTTCCTAAGTCTTATACCAAATCCCATCAATCGAATAACTTTTTCGAGAAATACGAGACATCTAAGTCGTACAAGTAAAGAGATCTATTCATTGATAAGAAAAAGAAAAAACGTGAACGGTGCTTGGATTGATGATAAAATCGAATCCTGGTTCGCGAACAGTGATTCGATTGATGATGAAGAAAGAGAATTCTTGGTTCAGTTCTCCACCTTAACGAAGGAAGAAAGGATTGATAAAATTCTATTGAGTCTGACTCATAGTGATCATTTCTCAAAGAATGACTCTGGTTATCAAATGATTGAACAACCGGGATCCGTTTACTTACGATACTTAGTTGACATTCATAAAAAGCGTCTAATGAATTATGAGTTCAATAGATCCTGTTTAGCAGAAAGGCGGATATTCCTTGCTCATTATCAGACAATCACTTATTCACATTCACAAACCTCGTGTGGGGCTAATAGTTTTAATTTCCCATCTCATGGAAAACCCTTTTCGCTCCGATTAGCCCTATCCCCCTCTAGGGGTATTTTAGTGATAGGTTCTATAGGAACTGGACGATCCTATTTGGTCAAATACCTAGCGACAAACTCCTACGTTCCTTTCATTACGGTATTTACGAACAAGTTCCTGGATGACAAGCCTCAAGGTTATTTTTATGAAGAGAGCGATTTTGAAGATGATGATGACGATTTTGATGATAGTAACGACGATGACCTTGACCTTGATATTGATATTGATATTGAAAAGGAGCTGCTAACTTTGACGAGTGAGATAACTATAGATAGGGAAATGACGCCGAAAATAGACCTATTTGATATCACCCTTCAACTCGAATTAGCAAAATCAATGTCTCCTTGCATAATATGGATTCCAAACATTCATGATCTGTCTGTGAATGAGTCAAATTACTTATCCCTCGGTCTATTAGTGAACCATCTCTCCGGGGATTGTGAGGATTGTGAAAGCTCCTCCACTAGAAATATTCTAGTTATTGCTTCGACTCATATTCCCAAAAAAGTGGATCCCGCTCTAATAGCTCCGAATAAATTAAATACATGCATTAAGGTACGAAGGCTTCTTATTCCACAACAACGAAAGCACTTTTTCACTCTTTCATATACTAAGGGATTTCACTTGGAAAAGAAAATGTTCCATACTAATGGATTCGGGTCCATAACCATGGTTTCCAGTGCACGAGATCTTGTAGCACTTACCAACGAGGCCCTATCAATTAGTATTACACAGAAGAAATCCATTATAGACAGTAATACAATTCGATCCGCTCTTCATAGACAAACTTGGGATTTGCGATCCAAGGTAAGATCGGTTCAGGATCATGGGATCCTTTTCTATCAGATAGGAAGGGCTGTTGCACAAAATGTACTTCTAAGTAATGGCCCCATAGATCCAATATCTATCTATATGAAGAAGAAATCATGTATGGAAGGGGATTCTTATTTGTCCAAATGGTACTTCGAGCTTGGAACGAGCATGAAGAAATTAACGATACTTCTTTATCTTTTGAGTTGTTCTGCCGGATCGGTCGC